GCTCGTTTATTTACAACGGAATGGTATACAAAGTCAACAGATCTCAATGAATACAAAATAGGATTTATGGCTTCACAAACTGTTGAGGGTAGTTCTAGATCTGGTCCAAGACGAACAGCTGTAGGGGATTTATTGAAACCATTGAATTCAGAATATGGTAAAGTAGCTCCTGGGTGGGGAACTACTCCTTTGATGGGTGTCGCAATGGCTCTATTTGCAATATTCCTATCTATTATTTTGGAGATTTATAATTCTTCGGTTTTACTGGACGGAATTTCACTGAATTAGATTCACAAGAACCACAAAATCCTAGCTTTTAAATACAATAAAGTGAAACATTTAATTTAGGTCTCGGATTTTTATTTTTATTTTAGCTCATTCTTTTTTGGTAGTTCGACCGTGAAATTTTTTTGTTTCTGTATTTCCGGAATATGAGTGTGTGACTTGTTATAATTGATCCTATTGATAGTACAGAGAATGGGTCTGTCGTCTTGATAGAGATGGTTTTACCCCGTCGGATATTCATTCTAGTATCTGGAACACGGAATATATGAAATAGATCACGAAGTATTCGAACTATGATTCATACTTAATATTCAGACCTCGCGGCCGGATTCCAAAAATTTTTCCAAAGAAAAAGTTCTAAATTCGAATTAGAAATGGAAAGATTTTTTTCTTTCCAATTTCCATTTCTGCTTTGATTTTGCTCAAAGGACAAATATTTCACAAATATTTCTTTGTATTTTTAGTCATTATATCTATCCTACTCGTTGAATAAATGATGATCCAATGGTTCTTACTCAGGGACTCTTTGGACTTAATTTGAGGGTTTTATTGAATCATCGTGGTTCTAGTATGAATCTGAGGTTTCAATTGATTCATAGGGTCTTAACAAGAAAATTCCTATCAATAATAAAGAAAACAAAAGTAAAGCCGCATTACATACAAATCAAAATAACAAATCAAAGAAAAAGAAATAGGTAAATAGAAGATTCAAGAGGCCTGTAACGATCAACATAAAGACAAGTGAGCCGACTTGATTTTTTGGCATTCTAATTATAACCACAAAGAAGAGCTTTCTGATTTTTACTCTTTCGTATCTTTAGATAAGATTAAATCAGAAGATTAAGAAGTTTCCAATTTTCTATTCCATATCCTTTTCACCCAGTAGTTGGGTGTTTTTGTTTGAGCTGTACGAGATGAAATTCTCATATACGGTTCTCAGAGGGGGAGTCCCTTTGGTTTACCTATCTCAATAAAGTTTATGATTGGTTCGAAGAACGTCTCGAGATTCAGGCGATTGCAGATGATATAACTAGTAAATACGTTCCTCCTCATGTCAACATATTTTATTGTCTAGGAGGAATTACGCTTACTTGTTTTTTAGTACAAGTAGCTACAGGCTTTGCTATGACTTTTTACTACCGTCCGACCGTTACTGAGGCTTTTGCTTCTGTTCAATACATAATGACAGAAGCTAACTTCGGTTGGTTAATCCGATCAGTTCATCGATGGTCGGCAAGTATGATGGTCCTAATGATAATCCTGCACGTATTTCGTGTGTATCTCACTGGTGGTTTTAAAAAACCTCGCGAATTGACTTGGGTTACGGGTGTGGTTCTGGCTGTATTGACCGCATCTTTTGGTGTAACAGGTTATTCTTTACCTTGGGACCAAATTGGGTATTGGGCAGTAAAAATTGTAACAGGCGTACCGGAAGCGATTCCGGTAATAGGATCACCTTTAGTAGAGTTATTACGCGGAAGTGCCAGTGTGGGGCAGTCCACTTTGACTCGTTTTTATAGTTTGCACACTTTTGTATTACCTCTTCTTACTGCCGTATTTATGTTAATGCATTTCCTAATGATACGTAAGCAAGGTATTTCTGGTCCTTTATAAAGAATCTAGATCATCGAGATTTATAATCACTTATTTATCTTATTACTTGGGGAGGGACAATAATATTTCATTGCTACAAATATGGATTATTGACAAAGAATAAGACATGTATTTGGAAATTTCCCCTCAACTACACAATATTGTATTTTTTATTTGGCATGAATGAATAGTTGAAGGGAATTCTCCGAAGAGAAAATGGATTATGGGAGTGTGTGACTTGAACTATTGACTGGGCCGTGCAGAAATATGCTTTGATCTGCTACATTGTAATTCACAACCAAATGTGTCTTTGTTCCAAGCGCCGCCCCATAGCGAGGATAGGTATAGGCCGGTTCGCTTGAAGAGAGTCTTTTCTATGATCAGACCTAAGCATGCCATGCATGAATAGGCTCCGTAAGATCCAGTAGAATAAGTAATGTGACATAATCCAAATTATGTTTTAAGTATTTTACTTACTTAATAGTATGGAAATGCATTCATTTCTTCTGCATCGATCCGATTTATGATACTATCGGGGTGAAACAAAGGATCTAAAGAAGAGCAGCGGCTAGACTCTATTAGTAACAAGTAAATCCTTTGTTACGTGAAAAATCAAAATCTCATTTTGATCTATTTTGGGGATAAGGGTGAATCATAAGGGCTGAGACGACCCAGAAAGCTCTTGATCATGATCAATTTTGGAAGCCTACTTGGGTATTGAGCATTTACCTTACGAACTGAATTCCTTGCAATAGATAGTTGCCACTTCGTAAAAGGGAATCGGGTAATCTTACATATAGAATCATTCATATATGTGTGTATATGGCTAAATATAGATTTTATAAAATCTATATTTTTTTTATATGTATCCGTTTTTATATGTATCCGTTTAGTTCGGTTGATTCTTGCTTGAGCCGGATGATGAAAAATTATCATGTCCGGTTCTTTGGGGGGATGGATCTATAAGAATTCACCTATCCCAATAACAAAAAAACCTGACTTGAATGATCCTGTATTAAGAGCTAAGTTGGCTAAAGGTATGGGTCATAATTATTACGGAGAACCCGCATGGCCCAACGATCTTTTATATATTTTTCCAGTAGTAATTCTCGGTACTATTGCATGTAACGTAGGCTTAGCGGTTCTAGAACCATCAATGATTGGCGAACCTGCGGATCCATTTGCAACTCCTTTGGAAATATTACCCGAATGGTATTTCTTTCCCGTATTTCAAATACTTCGTACAGTACCCAACAAGCTGTTGGGTGTTCTTTTAATGGTTTCAGTACCCGCGGGATTATTAACAGTACCTTTTTTGGAAAATGTTAATAAATTTCAAAATCCATTTCGCCGCCCAGTAGCAACAACCGTTTTTTTAATTGGTACCGCAGTGGCCTTGGGCTTGGGTATTGGAGCAACATTACCTATTGAGAAATCCCTAACTTTAGGTCTTTTTTAAATTGATTCAGTTGTAAAATATCAGGGCGTGTGTATCTAGGGAGTAGTCGCTTCAAAGTCAAAGTGAATTCTCCCTAGATGCTTCTATTCAATTAAATTCCGGCCCGAATATCTAGGTTGGGCTAAAGGTGCAAACCCATTTCATTTTTGTTTCTATTAATATTAATAGAAACAAAAATGAAATAAATTCAATGGATTTCGAATTGATTTCAAACTTATTTGATTTTTCTTTTGTTTTGGATAAATCAATTGCGAAATGCTTTTCTATTTCTTTTCTAGAATGCCCAATATCTGTTTTACATCTTCTATGCGAAAATGTTCAATTTTCATAAGGTCTTCTTGGCTGTTAGTCAAAAGGTCGAATAATGTATGTATATTGGACTTTTTGAGACAATTATAGATCCTGGGAGACAATTCTGATTGGTCAATAAAAATAGATTTCAATACTACTTCTTTTTGATTTTTCTTTAGGTTAGCCAATCTATCATGAAAAGTAAAAAAGGGTAAAGTAACCTTGTATTGATTGTTCTCTAAATGGAAGTTTTCTTCTGTCGCCTGGAGAAAGGGAATAAATAAATCAATCAAATTCCGGGAGGCTTCATGAAGTGCTTCTTTAGGAGTTAAACTTCCATTTGTCCATATTTCTAGAAAAAGGATCTCTTGTTTTTCATTTCCATTCCCATAAGAATGAATACTATGATTCGCATTTCGAACAGGCATGAATACAGCATCTATAGGATAACTCCCGTCTTGAAAGTTATTTGGCGTTTTGATATTATATCCTCGATTCCTCTCGATTTGTAATCCAATACAGAAATCAATTGGTTCTGTTAGGCTAGCTATATGCTGCGTATTATCAACAATTTCCACAGAGGGGGGTAAGAGGATGTCTTGAGCAGTTACATCTCCAGGACCTTTGACACAAATAAACGCGTCACGAGTTCCATACAGATTACTTCTCAATACAATTTCTTTCAAATTCATTAAAATTTCATGTACTGATTCTTGAATGCCTACTATGGTAGAATATTCATGTGGAATTTTCTCAGATTTTGCGCGTGTAATACATGTTCCTTCTGTTTCTCCAAGCAAAGCTCTTCGCATTGCAATGCCTATTGTGTCGGCTTGACCTTTCATAAGCGGCGACAGAACAAAGCGTCCATAATAAAGGCGCTTACTGTCTGTTCTCGATTCAACACACTTCCACTGTAGTGTCCGAGTAGATACTTTTACTTTCTCTCGAACCATAGTAATATTATTTGATCAGATCTTTGAGTCATTTATTTCTCTTGAAATCTCTTCAATGTTGATTTCTACACCCGTCTTTTTTTAGGGGGTCTGCAGCCATTATGTGGCATAGGGGTTACATCTCGTACGAAACTTAAAAGTATACCACTTCTACGAATAGCTCGTAATGCTGCATCTCTTCCGAGACCCGGACCTTTTATCATGACTTCTGCTCGTTGCATACCTTGATCCGCTACTGTTCGAATAGCATTTCCTGCTGCGGTTTGAGCAGCAAATGGTGTTCCTCTTCTTGTACCTCTGAATCCACAAGTACCGGCAGAGGACCAAGAAATCACCCGCCCCCGTACATCTGTAACAGTCACAATGGTGTTGTTGAAACTTGCTTGAACATGAATAACGCCCTTTGGTATTCGACGTGTACTTTTACGTGAACCAATACGTCCAGTCCTACGTGAACCATTTCTTGTTATAGATTTTGCCATATGTTATCATTTCATAAATATAAGTCAGAGCTAGATGGATATATCCATTTCATGTCAAAACAGATCTTTTCTTTTATTTTGATTTATTCATCGGTTCCTTTAGAGAGTCCCTTTTCGAAAGATTATCCTTGTCTTTGTTTATGTCTTGGGTTGGAACAAATTACTATAATTCGTCCCCTCCTACGGATCAGTCGACATTTTTCACAAATTTTACGAACGGAGGCCCTGATTTTCATAGTTGTTATTCCTTAACTGAATTTCGAATGTACTTATTGGAAGAAAATAAGTTTCTTGAAATTTTTGAACCGTGAATTGTATCCCCATAGTAAGGAATGTTGAAAAACCATCTAATCATTCGAATCCTTGTTGTGGAGTCTATAAATTATACGTCCTTCATTTGAATCATAACGACTTACTTCAATTTCGATTCTATCTCCAGCTAGTACATGTATAAAACAGTGTCGAACCCTTCCTGAAACAGAATTGCGAATTTGATTTCATTATCCAAACGAACCTGGAGCATACCATTGGGAAGTGATTCCGTAATTAAACCTTCATAAATTCTTTTTTGGTCTTTCATTCCAGGCAAATCCTCCTTGAAGTATCAACTAATGTAGGAGGAGTGATATTAGACAATTTTTTTCTTTTTTTTTTTCACAAATAGGAAGTTCTGTATCCAATTCGGATAGTAGAAAGATTACCATATATAACACAAAATTTCTCCGCCGATTCCTTCTAGTCGAGCCGCTCGGTCTGTCATTATACCCTGAGAAGTAGAGAGAATTACAATTCCCATCCCGTCTAAAATTCTAGGAATTCTTTGATAGTTAGAATAGATTCGGAGACCTGGTCGACTGATTCGTTTTAAATTGAAAAGAGTTCTATTTCTATATGGCCCTTTCCTATTCCTTCTATGTCGTAGGGTTAAAACCAAAAAAGATTTGTTGTTTTCCACAAGTTTCCTTACATTTTCGAGAAAACCCTCTCGTAAAAGTATTTTAACAATGTTTTCGGTGATGTTAGTAGACGCTATTCGAACCATTCCTTTTCTATTCATGTCAGCATTTCGTATAGAAGTTATTATGTCAGCAATAGTGTCCTTGCCCATGATAAACTCAAATTATTGTTGCTTGCGAATTTGGATATAATCAACATGTTTTTTTGTTTATAAAAATTATTAAAAGTATATGCGTGAGACATAATCTACTAATTTATTTTATCTATTTTATTTATCTATTTGAATTAAATACTATCACTCTATTGCGGTCTCATCTTATATCTTATAATACCTCAGGTGCTAATGAAACTATTTTAGTAAAATTTAACTGTCTTAATTCCCGGGCGATCGCGCCAAAAACTCGAGTTCCTTTTGGATTTCCTTCTTGATCAATGACAACTGCCGCATTGTCATCATATCGTATGATCATACCGTTGTCACGTTTGAGTTCTTTACAAGTACGTACAATTACGGCTCTGATCACTTCTGATCTTTCTAGAGGTGTATTTGGTACTGCTTCCTTGATCACAGCAACAATAACGTCACCAATATGAGCATATCGGCGATTACTAGCTCCTATGATTCGAATACACATCAATTCTCGGGCTCCGCTATTGTCTGCTACATTCAAATGGGTTTGAGGTTGAATCATATCATTTTTTTAATCTGTTTTTTTAATGTCAAATTTTTAATGTCAAAAAAGTAAAGCAAGGGGCGAAGTTCAAAAAAACCTGAAATTTTTTTTATACCCAGGACCTCTTTCCTTTGATTTTCCATTCCTATTCAGAAATAATGAATTGAGTTCTTATAGGCATTTTGGACGCCGCTATTGAAATAGCCTTTCGAGCTATATTTTCGGCTACTCCACTCATTTCATAAAGTATTCTGCCCGGTTTAACCACAGCTACCCAATATTCGGGGGATCCTTTCCCCGAACCCATACGGGTTTCCGTGGGTCTTACTGTAACCGGTTTGTCTGGAAATATACGTACCCATATTTTTCCACCCCGGCGTACATTTCGTGTCATTGCGCGGCGCCCCGCTTCAATTTGTCTAGATGTGATCCAGGCAGGTTCAAGTGCTTGAAGAGCATATCTACCGAAACAAATATGATTACCTCGGTAAGATACTCCTTTCATTCTTCCTCTATGTTGTTTACGGAATCTTGTTCTTTTGGGGTTATAGTTGAAGGTTCTTTCTCAAGTCCATCTCTACTACAGAACTGGACATGAGAGTTTCTTCTCATCCAGCTCCTCGCGAATGAAACGACTAAAAAAGATTTTATCAAGATATACATATATTTAATAAAGAATATACTGAATCACAGTCATAGGATTCTTTGAAATTTCATCTACATCTAATTAATCTATTCGAATTTTGTATATCGTGTTTCGATCTATAATGAAACATGTATTCTATTTATAGATAATGTTAATG